TCAAAATCCATTTCGTCGTCCGGTAGCGACAACCGTCTTTTTGATTGGTACCGCAGTCGCCCTTTGGTTGGGTATTGGTGCAACATTACCTATTGATAAATCCCTAACTTTAGGTCTTTTTTAAAAAAATTGTGAAATAACACGACGTGTATATCTAGGGAATAATCGCTTTTAAAGTGAATTACCCCTAGATACATCTATTCAATCAAATTCTGAATCTATCTAGAATATATGAATTGTACTAAAGATTCAAAATAAATTTTCATCTACAAAAGAAAGACGAAGTCAATTCAATAGATTTAAAACTTATTTTTAAGTAAAAAAATTGCCAAATGTTTTTCTAGAACGACCAATATCTGTTTTACATCTTCTATATGAAAATGTTCAATTTTCATAAGATCTTCTTGACTGTTATTCAAAAGGTCCAATAATGTATATATATTGGACCTTTTGAGGCAATTATAGATCCTGGGAGACAATTCTAATTGGTCAATAAAAATCGATTTCAATGCTATTTCTTTTTTATTTTTTATGAGTTTATTCAATTGATCGTGAAAGGTAAAAGGGAATAAAGGAACCGCGTGTTGATTGTTCTCTAAATGTGAGTTTTCTTCTTCCATATGTAAAAAGGGAATAAACAAATCAATCAAATTCCGGGATGCTTCATGAAGTGCTTCTTTCGGGGTTAAACTTCCGTTTGTCCATATTTCGAGAAAAAGTATCTCTTGTTTTTCATTCCCATTACCATAAGAATGAATACTATGATTTGCATTTCGAACAGGCATGAATACAGCATCGATAGGATAACTTCCATCTTGAACGTTCTGTGGCGTTTGTATAAGATATCCGCGATTTCTTTCGATTTGTAATCCAATACACAAATTGATCGGTTCCGTCAAGCGAGCTATATGTTGTGTATTATCCACTATTTCTACATAAGGTGGTAAGATGATATCTTGAGTAGTTACATATCCAGGCCCCCTGGCACAAATAGACGCGTCACAAGTTCCATATAGATTACTTCTCAATACAATTTCTTTCAAATTCATTAAGATTTCATGTACTGATTCTTGAATACCCTTTATGGTAGAATATTCATGCGGTACTTTATCAAAATCAAATTTTACATGTGTGATACATGTTCCTTCTATTTCTCCAAGCAAAGCTCTTCGCATCGCAATGCCTATCGTGTCGGCTTGACCTTTTAGAAGTGGAGACAGAATAAAACGCCCATAATAAAGACGTTTACTCTCTGTTCTTGATTCAACACATTTCCACTGTAGTGTCCGAGTAGATACTGTTATTTTCTCTCGAACCATAGTAATATAATTTCATTAGATCATTGAATCATTTATTTCTCTTGTTTCTCTTGAAAGTTCTTCAATGTGCATTTCTACACACGTCTTTTTTTCGGAGGTCTACAGCCATTATGTGGCATAGGGGTTACATCCCGTACAAAAGTTAATAATATACCACTTCTACGAATAGCTCGTAGAGCCGCGTCTCTTCCGAGACCAGGTCCTTTTATCATGACCTCTGCTCGTTGCATACCCTGATCCACCACAGTACGAATAGCATTACCTGCCGCGGTTTGAGCAGCAAATGGTGTTCCTCTTCTCGTACCCTTGAATCCACAAGTACCGGCAGAGGACCAAGAAACCACCTTACCCCGTACATCTGTAACGGTGACAATGGTATTATTGAAACTTGCTTGAACATGAATAACTCCCTTTGGTATTCTACGTGCACTCTTACGTGATCCAATACGTCCAGTCCTGCGCGAACCAATTTTCGGTATAGCTTTTGCCATATTTTATCATCTCAAAATATGAGTTAGAGATATATGGATATATCCATTTCATGTTAAAACAGATTCATGTATCGTTTCATTTAGCGAGTGTGATTATCCCTGCCTTTGTTTATGTCTCGGATTGGAACAAATTACTATAATGCGCCCCCGCCTGCGGATTAGTCGACATTTTTCACAAATTTTACGAACAGAAGCTCTGATTTTCATATTTGTCATTCCTTATCTTAAATTGTAATTTACTTCTTGGAAGAAAAAGAGTTTCTTAAGATTTTGCATCTCGAATCGTATTCTCACGAAAGGGGTGTTAAAACCACTTAATCCTTCGAATCCTTGTTGCGGAGTCGATAAATTATACGTCCTTTGGTTGAATCATACCGACTTACCTCAACCTTGACTCTATCTCCCGGTAGTATCCGTATAAAACTACGCCGGATCTTTCCTGAAACATAACCGAGAATCAGATCCTCATTATCTAAACGAACCCGGAACATGCCGTTGGGAAGCGATTCGGTAATTAAACCCTCATGAATCCATTTTTGTTCTTTCATTCCAGGTAAAGTCCCCTTGAAGTATTAACTAATGAAGGAGGAACAATATTAGACAACTCGTCTTTTTTCTTTTTTATGTTACACTTTAAAATTGTAAGTTTTGGGTCCAATTTGTATATTAAAAAGATTACCATATATAACACAAAATTTCTCCGCCGATTCCTTCTAGCCGAGCCTCTCGGTCTGTCATTATACCTCTAGAAGTTGAAATAATTACAATTCCCATCCCGCCTAAAATTCGAGGAATTCGTCGATAATTAGAATAGATTCGTAGACCAGGTCGACTGATCCGTTTTAAATTTAAAAGATTTCTACAGGGCCTTTTCCTATTCCTTCTATGTCGCAGCGTTAAAACCAAAAAATCTTTGTTGTTTTCTCGATGTTTTCTCACGTTTTCGAGAAAACCCTCTCTTAAGAGTATTTTGACAATATTTTCGGTAATATTAGTAGCTGTTATTCTAACCACTCTTTTTTTATCCATATCAGCATTTCGTATAGAGGTTATTACCTCAGCAATAGTGTCCCTACCCATGATGAACTAAAATTGTTGGTGACTCCAAATTTGATATAATCAACATGCTTATTTTTTTTTTTAATTTGTTTATGAATTTGTTTGAGTAATTAAAGGTATATGCGTGAAATACAATCTATTTTGTCAATCGAATTCTGTTTGAGTAATTAAAAGGTATATGCGTGAAATACAATCTATTTTGCAATCGATTTCTTTTAACTATCCCAATATAAAATAGCAGGATCCTCCTTTATAATACTTCGGGAGCTAATGAAACTATTTTAGTAAAATTAAATTGTCTTAATTCCCGGGCGATCGCGCCAAAAATTCGAGTTCCTTTTGGATTTCCTTCTTGATCAATAACAACTGCAGCATTGTCATCATATCGGATTATCATACCGTTATCGCGCTTGAGTTCTTTACAGGTACGCACAATTACAGCTCTGACCACTTCTGATTTTTCTAGGGGCATATTTGGTACTGCTTCTTTGATCACAGCAACAATAACGTCACCAATATGAGCATATCGACGATTACTAGCTCCTATGATTCGAATACACATCAGTTCTCGAGCCCCGCTATTATCCGCTACATTTAAATGGGTCTGAGGTTGAATCATATCATTTTGTAATTTGTTCTGTTAATGCAAAGGACAAAAAAAAAAGAAATATTATTTGTTTAAAAATAAAAAAAAAAAAGAAATAAGAAATTTTTTAGACTCATTTCTGTTAATTCTACCTTTTTCTCCTTTATCCCGAAATAATGAATTGAGTTCGTATGGGCATTTTTGATGCTGCTATTGAAATAGCCCTTCTAGCTATATTTTCTGTTACTCCGCCCATTTCATAAAGTATTCGACCAGGTTTAACAACAGCTACCCAATATTCCGGGGATCCTTTTCCCGAACCCATACGTGTTTCTGCGGGCCTTAGTGTAACTGGTTTGTCTGGAAATATACGTACCCATAGTTTCCCACCACGACGTGCATTTCGTGTCATTGCTCGTCGACCGGCTTCTATTTGCCTAGATGTGATCCAAGCGGGTTCGAGTGCCTGAAGAGCATATTTACCGAAACAAATACGATTTCCTCGATACGATATTCCCTTCATTCTTCCTCTATGTTGTTTACGGAATCTGGTTCTTTTAGGGTTATAGTTGATGGTTGGTTATGAATTCCATCTCTACTACAGAACCGGACGTGAGAGTTTCTTCTCATCCGGCTCCTCGCGAATAAAAAAATTCAAAAATAAAAATGATTTCGCGGGCGAATATTTACTCTTCTATTTCCATTTTCAGCCTGTCTCCTGACTTTTTACAATAGATGAATTGATCTCTGGTTCATTCCGCCATCCTGACCAGTGAATCATTAAGATTTCTTTTTCAAAAAAAAAATATTTTGCATTCACAGTTGATGGTTGGTTATGAATTCCATCTCTACTACAGAACCGGACGTGAGAGTTTCTTCTCATCCGGCTCCTCGCGAATAAAAAAATTCAAAAATAAAAATGATTTCGCGGGCGAATATTTACTCTTCTATTTCCATTTTCAGCCTGTCTCCTGACTTTTTACAATAGATGAATTGATCTCTGGTTCATTCCGCCATCCTGACCAGTGAATCATTAAGATTTCTTTTTCAAAAAAAAAATATTTTGCATTCACAGCTTCCATCGTTCCCATTCCTTCTTACTTAATGCTTAGGTCCAAATTTTACAACGGAGCTCATTTTTCTTGAGTCAATCTTCTTAGTCTTTATTGGCTCGAAGCTCTGGATTTTTTTGTTTTGTTCTATAATCTATAAGAAGAGTCATTTAATTATGTTATGGAAGAATCAGTATTGATGCTTTATTACACTGCCTTTTATGAGATGATTTCTAGACCTTACATATTGGAATTCTATATCTATATCGTTGATAGTTTTTTTTCTCTCTTTCTCTCATCCTTCCATTTATATGCACATCTTTTTTCCCTATTTTGCTTTACAGCTTAAAATCGGATTGATTTTTTTTTTTGCAGAAACGCAAAATCTCAGTTGCTACAAAGATATGACCGATATATCATATCTTGACTGGTTCTTTAGATCGAGATAATGTGAAGTAATGAGTTGGTTATTAGTTCTATAGTTAGTTATTAG